GACCTTGAAACAACAACGATTAATTACTATTGCTATAAAACAAGCTCGTATTTTATCTTTGTTACCTTTTCTTAATAATGAGAAACAATTTGAAAGAACCGAGTCGACCACTAGAACTTCTAGTCTTAGAGCCAGAAAAAGATAGGTTTACTCTTTCTTCACTTGAATTCAACTTCCCATTCGAACTCAAACGCGGATTTCTATTTTGTTGGAAAAATACAAGAATCCGTATTTAATTTTCGTGTCGTAAGAAAAAAAAATAATAATCTGGGAAGAAGCAATTTTTTTATTGAACGTGTTGATTCATATTTATTTTGACTACTTTATCATATTTTATCATATTATATTCATTTTTATTCGACCTTCCCGGAGTTCATTCTCCGGGCAACTCCGTTTAACCGGTGGATTCCTACCGAACTACTCCTTTTATGATCTCATTGGAAATCATATAAAGACAATTCCTATTTGATATAGCTATTTGTGCAAGTATTTTACGATTAAGAAGCAACTGTCTTTTGTACAGATCGTTTATTAATCTACTATAACTATAGCATACCCCCCTTTCACGAATTGCTGCATTTATTCGAGTGATCCACAAACGACGAAAATTTCTTTTTTGCCTCTCCCTATCCCGAAGAGCCGAAACCAAAGCTCTTATTTTTTGTTGAGTAATAGTTCGAGTAAGTCTTGAATGAGCCCCCCGAAAGCTTGATGCAAATAAACGAATTTTTGTTCTACGTCTCCGAGCGATATATCCCCGTGTAATTCTGGTCATTGAATAAATGAAACTTTAACGAATAACTAATAGATTTCCTTTCTTTCAGTTATTCTTTTGCCCCTTTCCTAGTATATTAATAACAAAACGGATTTTTCCAATGTATAAACTAAAAATTCCAATGGCTTTGGCTACTATAACCTTCCCAACCACGATTTTTTATTTTTTCTAGGCATTTCACCTCGAAATACGAAATTGTACTATACTAGGTATAAAAAAAAAATAGCAATGATAAAGAAATAGTGGATTTCATCGTTTCTATGGTTACTTCTTAAACGGTGAGGTCTTCTCTATACACCGGAGCCTTTACTTCATTTAATCAATGTTATTGCTAACTTGTATAGTTCACATTCTTCGGCTCTACCCATGAATTATCCAGTAATAGGTCTTTCACAACGAGCTCTACCTATACAGTAACGGTATTTAATTATGAAGGTTGGCTGGGTAGCTGACCCTGTTAGTCCGTTCTTGCAAGAGGGGTCTATGTTAACTAATATTTCCTCCGCTTAATGGATAACCATTTGCTACCAATGGAGAATTGCTTCTCATCTTGAATTGAGGTGAGTGGATTTACACCAATAGAAACCATAAATTTCAGACACAATAAAAGGGATATGATCCATTTTCTTATTTTTAGATAGAAAATGTAATTCGGTTTTCCGTTCTATCCTATTTGATCATTGATAGTCAAACATTGTTCTCTTTCCTTTGTTCTAGTTCATGATCTGAACGAGTCGCACATACACCCTAGTACATGTTCCTCGACGTTGAGGGCATCCCCGAAGCGCGGGGGATTTTGTGACATTTCTAATTGGCTGTCTTGTATTTCTAATAAGTTGTTTAATAGTTGGCATGTTAAATCATATACATAATGGGCTGGTTTAGATCGATCCTAACCGGATGATTATGAATTACTTTTATTCAATAGAATAGTAAATAAAAGTCATAGAATATTAAACTCGGCAGGAGTAATTTCAAATCACGAATTGACGCGAAATCCAGGCTATTGTCATTCAACAGCTACAAGATCAACAATTCCATAAGCTTGGGCCTCTGTTGCTGACATAAAAACATCTCTTTCCATGTCTTCGGATATAACCCATACGGGTTTGCCCGTTCTTTGTACATAAACCCTTGTCAGGGTTTCACGTAGTTTCAGCAGTTCTCCCACTTCCAGGATGAATTCTCCCGTTGCTACTTCAGAAAAAGAACCAGCAGGTTGATGGATCATTACCCTGATGATATAAGATCATAAAAGGTTTCTCTATTTCGCATGATGAGGGGAAGATAAAAGAATAACAAGAAAAAAAGATAGAATCGAACAACCGTACGGGCATCTTTTATGCATTGCATACGGCTCTACAATAAAATTGACCCTTACCTTCCATCAAACCTTCCATCAAAGAAAGAAAAAAATAGGATCGATCAGACCCCGATAGGTAAATGATCAACTTACCACCCTTCCTTTCGGAGGAATTCAAAAATACTATGATGGCTCCGTTGCTTTATATATTTATTATATTTTTTTGTCTGTGATTTGTCTGTGATTCAGCAATCCCAAAGTTGCTTTTTTATTTGATCAAATAAACTAAGGAAAAAAGAATCTTGTTTTTTTTCGCTCTATAAATATTGTTAAGAGACCTCTGGTGTGAAAAAAAGTTTGTGACGCTGAACTGGACTTCCAATAATAAAATGGGAAATACCTTTTTCTCATATTACTCTCTC